TCCTCCTAGTTCAGGGGTTGGGGCTAGGCTTGAGTGGTAGAAGGCTCAGACGAAGCCTGCACACCAATCCCCTATCACTACTAACTATTAATACTAAATCATAGCTCTGTTTGCAGATATCTATAGATACGCCAACCGATCTCTAATTCGTCCCTATCGAACAATACCTCGCATACCCAAACTAATCCCACACAGTTAATGTAGCTTAAATATACAAAGCAAGGCACTGAAAATGCTTAGATGAGTCGCCAGACTCCATAAACACAGAGGTTTGGTCCTGGCCTTTCCATTAGTTATTAATAAGATTACACATGCAAGCCTCCGCACCCCGGTGAAAATGCCCTCTAGGTCGCCTAATGACCTAAAGGAGCTGGTATCAAGCACACAACTATATGTAGCTCATGACACCTTGCTCAGCCACACCCCCACGGGACACAGCAGTGATAAAAATTAAGCCATGAATGAAAGTTCGACTAAGCTATATTAAACAAGGGTTGGTAAATTTCGTGCCAGCCACCGCGGTCATACGATTAACCCAAACTAATAGATCCACGGCGTAAAGCGTGTTACAGAGAAAAATATACTAAAGTTAAACCTTAACTAGGCCGTAAAAAGCTACAGTTAACATAAAAATACAGCACGAAAGTAACTTTAATACCTCCGACTACACGATAGCTAAGACCCAAACTGGGATTAGATACCCCACTATGCTTAGCCCTAAACTCAGATAGTTAACTCAAACAAAACTATCCGCCAGAGAACTACTAGCAACAGCTTAAAACTCAAAGGACTTGGCGGTGCTTTACATCCCTCTAGAGGAGCCTGTTCTATAATCGATAAACCCCGATATACCTCACCATCTCTTGCTAATCCAGCCTATATACCGCCATCTTCAGCAAACCCTAAAAAGGAAGAAAAGTAAGCACAAGTATCTTAACACAAAAAAGTTAGGTCAAGGTGTAGCCCATGAGATGGGAAGCAATGGGCTACATTTTCTACAACTAGAACACCCACGAAAATCCTTATGAAACTAAGTATTAAAGGAGGATTTAGCAGTAAATTTGAGAATAGAGAGCTCAATTGAATCGGGCCATGAAGCACGCACACACCGCCCGTCACCCTCCTCAAGTGACAACTCCAAAGAAACCTATTCAAACCACCACACTCACAAGAGGAGACAAGTCGTAACAAGGTAAGCATACTGGAAAGTGTGCTTGGATAACAAGATGTAGCTTAAATAAAGCATCTGGCTTACACCCAGAAGATTTCACACCAAACTGACCATCTTGAGCCAAAGCTAGCCCAAGCACCCATAAACCCAACTAACACTAGAAAATAAAACAAAACATTTAGTTACTTCATAAAAGTATAGGAGATAGAAATTTAACTTGGCGCTATAGAGAAAGTACCGCAAGGGAAAGATGAAAGACAAATTAAAAGCACCGCACAGCAAAGATTACCCCTTGTACCTTTTGCATAATGAGTTAGCTAGAACAGCCTAGCAAAGAGAACTTTAGCTGGACCCCCCGAAACCAGACGAGCTACCCATGAACAATCTATTATAGGATGAACTCATCTATGTTGCAAAATAGTGAGAAGATTTGTGGGTAGAGGTGAAAAGCCTAACGAGCCTGGTGATAGCTGGTTGCCCAGAACAGAATTTTAGTTCAACTTTAAACTTACCTCAAAACCCCTAAAATTCTAATGTAAGTTTAAAATTTAATCTAAAAAGGTACAGCTTTTTAGAACTAGGATACAGCCTTTATTAGAGAGTAAGCATATAACACAAACCATAGTTGGCCTAAAAGCAGCCATCAATTAAGAAAGCGTTCAAGCTCAACAACCTAAAACACCTTAATACCAAAAAATGCAACTAACTCCTAACTTAAAACTGGGCTAATCTATTTAATAATAGAAGCAATAATGCTAATATGAGTAACAAGAAATATTTCTCCCTGCATAAGCTTATATCAGAACGGATAACCACTGATAGTTAACAGCAAGATATATATAATCCAACCATAAACAAAATATCAAACTAACTGTTAACCCAACACAGGTATGCATATTAGGGAAAGATTAAAAGAAGTAAAAGGAACTCGGCAAACATAAGCCCCGCCTGTTTACCAAAAACATCACCTCTAGCATTTCTAGTATTAGAGGCACTGCCTGCCCAGTGACACTAGTTAAACGGCCGCGGTATCCTGACCGTGCAAAGGTAGCATAATCATTTGTTCCCTAAATAGGGACTTGTATGAATGGCCACACGAGGGCTTTACTGTCTCTTACTTCCAATCCGTGAAATTGACCTTCCCGTGAAGAGGCGGGAATATAACAACAAGACGAGAAGACCCTATGGAGCTTTAATTAATCGACCCAAAGAGACCCCACTAACCAACCGACAGGAACAACAAATCTCTACATGGGCCGACAATTTAGGTTGGGGTGACCTCGGAGAATAAAACAACCTCCGAGTGATTTAAATCCAGACTAACCAGTCAAAAGTATTACATCACTTATTGATCCAAAAACTTGATCAACGGAACAAGTTACCCTAGGGATAACAGCGCAATCCTATTTCAGAGTCCATATCGACAATAGGGTTTACGACCTCGATGTTGGATCAGGACACCCCGATGGTGCAGCAGCTATCAAAGGTTCGTTTGTTCAACGATTAAAGTCCTACGTGATCTGAGTTCAGACCGGAGTAATCCAGGTCGGTTTCTATCTATTGAACAATTTCTCCCAGTACGAAAGGATAAGAGAAATAAGGCCCACTTCACCAAAGCGCCTTTAACTAAATAGATGATATGATCTTAATCTAGACAGTTTACCCAACCATACTACCCGTAGAGCTCGGGTTTGTTAGGGTGGCAGAGCCCGGTAATTGCATAAAACTTAAGCTTTTACAATCAGAGGTTCAACTCCTCTCCCTAACAACATGTTCATAATTAATATTCTCTCACTAACTATCCCCATTCTCCTCGCCGTAGCCTTCCTAACCTTAGTCGAACGAAAAGTATTAGGCTACATACAACTCCGCAAAGGACCAAATATTGTAGGGCCATATGGACTACTCCAACCCATTGCAGACGCCATAAAACTATTCACCAAAGAACCTCTTCGACCCCTCACATCCTCCATATCTATATTCATTATAGCACCAATCCTAGCTCTTACACTAGCCCTGACTATATGAATTCCACTACCCATGCCATACCCCCTCATTAACATAAACCTGGGGGTATTATTTATACTAGCTATATCAAGCTTAGCCGTCTACTCCATCCTATGATCAGGATGAGCCTCAAACTCAAAATACGCCCTAATCGGAGCCCTACGAGCCGTAGCCCAAACAATCTCATACGAAGTCACACTAGCCATTATTCTCCTATCAGTATTATTAATAAATGGATCCTTCACGCTAACTACGCTAATTACCACCCAAGAACATACCTGACTAGTCATCCCTGCATGACCCCTAGCCATGATATGATTTATCTCAACACTAGCAGAAACCAACCGAGCTCCATTCGACCTGACAGAAGGAGAATCAGAACTTGTCTCCGGATTCAATGTAGAATACGCAGCAGGTCCCTTCGCCCTATTCTTCATGGCAGAATACGCCAACATTATTATAATAAACAGCCTCACAACAATCCTATTCTTTGGAGCATTCCATAGTCCCTACATACCAGAACTATATTCCACCAACTTTACAATTAAAACCTTGCTCCTAACAACCACCTTCTTATGAATCCGAGCATCCTACCCACGATTCCGATACGATCAACTAATACACCTCTTATGAAAAAACTTCCTACCCCTCACCCTAGCCCTATGCATGTGACATGTATCCCTACCCATTATTACAGCAAGCATCCCGCCTCAAACATAAGAAATATGTCTGACAAAAGAGTTACTTTGATAGAGTAAAACATAGAGGTTTAAACCCTCTTATTTCTAGAATTATAGGACTCGAACCTAATCCTAAGAATCCAAAAATCTTCGTGCTACCATTATTACACCACATTCTAAAGTAAGGTCAGCTAAATAAGCTATCGGGCCCATACCCCGAAAATGTTGGTTTATACCCTTCCCATACTAATTAAACCCCCCATCTTTATTATCATTATATTAACCGTTATATCAGGAACTATAATTGTAATAACAGCCTCCCACTGACTCATAGTCTGAATTGGCTTTGAAATAAACCTACTAGCCATCATCCCCATTCTCATAAAAAATTACAACCCACGAGCCATAGAAGCAGCCACAAAATACTTCCTAACACAAGCAACCGCCTCTATAGTCCTAATAATAGGAATCATCATCAACCTACTGAACCTAGGACAGTGGACCGTATCAAAAGATCTCAATCCCATAGCATCAATCATAATAACAACCGCCCTAGCAATAAAACTAGGACTAGCTCCATTCCACTTCTGAGTACCCGAAGTCACACAAGGAATTCCCATATCCTCAGGCCTAATCCTATTAACATGACAAAAAATCGCACCACTATCCGTCCTCTACCAAATCTCACCCGCTATCAACCCCAACTTACTCCTAACAATATCCATTGCATCAGTCATAATCGGAGGCTGAGGAGGACTTAACCAAACGCAGCTACGAAAAATCATAGCATACTCCTCAATCGCCCATATAGGCTGAATAACAGCTATCTTAATATATAACCCCACAATAATAATCCTAAACCTAACCATTTATATTATCATAACATTAGCCACCTTCATGTTATTCATACACAACTCCACTACTACAACATCATCTTTATCACAAACATGAAATAAAACACCTCTAATCACCTCACTCATTCTAGTACTAATAATATCCCTAGGCGGCCTTCCCCCACTCTCTGGTTTCATTCCAAAATGAATAATTATCCAAGAACTGACCAAAAACGAAATAATCATAATACCAACACTCCTAGCCATAACAGCACTACTTAATCTATACTTCTACATACGACTAACATACACCACCGCACTAACCATATTCCCTTCAAACAACAGCATAAAAATAAAATGACGATTCGAATACACAAAAAAAATAACACTCTTACCCCCTCTAATCGTAATATCAACCATACTACTCCCACTCACACCAATTCTATCCATCCTGGATTAGAAGTTTAGGTTAAACCTAGACCAAGAGCCTTCAAAGCTCTAAGCAAGCCTCACAGACTTAACTTCTGCATATCAAACCACCTAAGGACTGCGAGAATTTATCTCACATCAATTGACTGCAAATCAAACACTTTAATTTAAGCTAAGTCCTCACTAGATTGGTGGGCTCCAACCCCACGAAATTTTAGTTAACAGCTAAATACCCTAATCAACTGGCTTCAATCCACTTCTCCCGCCGTCCAGAAAAAAAAGGCGGGAGAAGCCCCGGCAGCGTCAGGCTGCTTCTTTGAATTTGCAATTCAATATGATATTCACTACAGAGCTTGGTAAAAAGAGGGCTTAAACCTCTGTCTTTAGATTTACAGTCTAATGCTTACTCAGCCATTTTACCTATGTTCATAAACCGTTGACTATTTTCAACTAATCACAAGGATATTGGTACTCTCTACCTTTTATTTGGTGCTTGGGCTGGTATAGCGGGAACCGCTCTCAGTCTCTTAATTCGGGCCGAACTAGGCCAACCTGGCACACTACTAGGAGATGACCAGATTTACAATGTAATCGTCACTGCTCATGCTTTCGTAATAATTTTCTTTATGGTAATACCTATTATAATTGGAGGATTCGGAAACTGATTGGTCCCATTAATAATTGGAGCCCCTGATATAGCGTTCCCTCGAATGAATAATATGAGCTTTTGACTCCTTCCTCCCTCCTTTTTACTCCTACTTGCTTCATCTATGGTAGAGGCCGGAGCAGGAACTGGGTGAACAGTATATCCACCTCTAGCTGGTAACCTAGCCCATGCAGGAGCATCCGTAGATCTAACTATCTTTTCACTACACCTAGCAGGTATTTCCTCAATCTTGGGTGCTATTAATTTTATTACCACTATTATCAACATAAAACCCCCTGCCATATCTCAATATCAAACACCTCTATTCGTCTGATCTGTCTTAATTACTGCTGTCCTGCTACTCCTATCACTTCCAGTTTTAGCAGCAGGAATCACCATATTACTAACAGACCGAAACCTGAACACTACATTTTTTGACCCTGCTGGGGGAGGAGATCCCATCTTATACCAACACCTATTCTGATTTTTTGGCCACCCAGAAGTTTATATTTTAATTTTGCCCGGATTCGGGATAATTTCACATATTGTTACCTATTATTCAGGTAAAAAAGAACCTTTTGGCTACATGGGAATAGTTTGAGCCATAATATCAATCGGCTTCCTAGGTTTTATCGTATGGGCCCATCACATATTTACTGTAGGAATGGATGTAGACACACGAGCATATTTTACATCAGCTACCATAATCATCGCTATTCCTACTGGGGTAAAAGTATTTAGTTGATTGGCCACTCTTCACGGAGGTAATATTAAATGGTCCCCTGCTATACTATGAGCCCTGGGTTTTATCTTCCTATTCACCGTAGGAGGCTTAACAGGAATCGTACTAGCAAACTCTTCACTAGACATTGTCCTTCACGATACATATTATGTAGTAGCCCACTTCCACTATGTCCTATCAATAGGAGCAGTATTCGCTATTATAGGAGGTTTTGTTCATTGATTCCCTCTATTCTCAGGATATACCCTTAACAATACTTGGGCAAAAATTCACTTTACAATTATGTTTGTGGGCGTTAACATAACGTTCTTCCCCCAACACTTCCTAGGCCTATCTGGAATGCCTCGACGTTATTCTGACTACCCAGACGCATACACAACTTGAAATACAATTTCTTCAATAGGCTCTTTCATCTCATTAACGGCAGTTATACTAATAGTTTTCATAGTATGAGAGGCTTTCGCATCTAAACGAGAAGTAGCTATAGTAGAACTAACCACAACTAATCTTGAATGATTACACGGATGCCCCCCTCCGTATCATACATTTGAAGAGCCAACTTATGTGTTGTCAAAATAAGAAAGGAGGGAATCGAACCCTCTTAAACTGGTTTCAAGCCAATGCCATAACCATTATGTCTTTCTCAATCAGGAGGTGTTAGTAAAATAATTACGTAACTTTGTCGAAGTTAAATTATAGGCTCAAATCCTATATACTTCCATGGCATACCCCTTCCAACTAGGTTTTCAAGATGCTACCTCTCCTATTATAGAAGAACTCCTACACTTTCACGACCACACATTAATAATTGTATTTCTAATCAGCTCCCTAGTCCTTTATATCATTTCCTTAATATTGACAACCAAGCTTACGCACACAAGCACAATAGATGCCCAAGAAGTAGAAACCATCTGAACCATTTTACCTGCTATCATCCTAATTCTTATCGCCCTGCCCTCCCTACGAATTCTTTATATAATAGATGAGATCAACAACCCTTCCCTTACGGTAAAAACCATGGGGCATCAATGATATTGAAGTTACGAGTATACCGACTATGAAGACCTAAATTTTGACTCTTATATAATCCCTACTCAAGAGCTAAAACCCGGAGAACTCCGACTACTAGAAGTTGACAACCGAGTAGTTTTACCAATAGAGATAACTATTCGCATGCTAATTTCATCAGAAGACGTACTGCACTCATGAGCTGTCCCATCCCTAGGCCTAAAAACTGACGCCATCCCCGGCCGACTAAACCAAACAACCCTAATGGGCACACGACCTGGATTATACTATGGCCAATGCTCAGAGATCTGTGGCTCAAACCATAGCTTCATGCCTATTGTCCTTGAACTAGTCCCACTAGCATACTTTGAAAAATGGTCTGCATCTATACTGTAAATTCATTAAGAAGCTAAATAAGCGTTAACCTTTTAAGTTAAAGACTGGGAGCCCAAACCTCCCCTTAATGATATGCCACAACTAGACACATCAACCTGATTTATTACTATTATATCAATAATTATAACACTATTTATTATATTCCAATTAAAAATCTCAAAATATCTATACCCATCAAGCCCAGAATCCAAGTCCATGACTACATTAAAACAACTTAACCCCTGAGAAAAAAAATGAACGAAAATCTATTCGCCTCTTTCACTACCCCAACAATAATGGGACTACCCATTGTTATCTTAATTATTATATTCCCGAGCATTCTATTTCCTTCACCCAATCGACTAATTAATAACCGCCTAGTCTCACTACAACAATGACTAGTCCAATTAACAACAAAACAAATGTTAGCTATTCATAACCACAAAGGACAGACCTGGGCCTTAATATTAATATCTCTAATTCTATTTATTGGATCAACAAACTTGCTAGGCTTATTACCCCACTCATTTACCCCAACTACCCAATTATCAATAAACTTAGGCATAGCCATCCCACTATGAGCTGGCACTGTAATCACGGGATTTCGCCACAAAACCAAAGCATCTCTGGCCCACTTTCTACCTCAAGGAACACCTATTCCCCTAATTCCTATGCTCGTGATTATCGAAACCATTAGTCTCTTTATCCAACCCATAGCCCTAGCTGTACGACTCACAGCTAACATCACTGCAGGTCACTTATTAATACATTTAATTGGAGGAGCTGCCCTAGCCCTGACAAGTATTAGTACCTCCATTGCTTTAATTACTTTCATTATTCTTATCTTACTGACAATCCTTGAATTTGCAGTAGCCCTAATTCAAGCCTACGTCTTTACCTTACTAGTAAGCCTATATTTACATGACAATACCTAATGACCCACCAAACCCATGCATATCACATAGTTAACCCCAGCCCATGGCCACTCACAGGAGCCCTCTCGGCCCTCCTAATAACCTCAGGCCTAGCTATATGATTTCACCACAACTCAACACTATTACTAACTCTTGGAATAACCACTAATCTACTAACTATATACCAATGATGACGAGATATTATTCGAGAAAGCACATTCCAAGGTCACCATACACCTATCGTGCAAAAAGGCCTTCGATATGGAATAATCCTCTTCATCATCTCAGAAGTATTCTTCTTTGCAGGCTTCTTCTGAGCCTTCTACCACTCAAGCCTAGCCCCAACCCCTGAACTAGGAGGATGCTGACCACCGACAGGTATTATTCCCCTAAACCCCCTGGAAGTCCCACTACTTAACACCTCCGTACTCCTAGCTTCTGGGGTATCAATCACCTGAGCCCACCACAGCCTGATAGAAGGAAACCGAAAACACATACTCCAAGCACTATTAATTACAATCTTACTAGGAGTTTACTTTACGCTCCTCCAAGCCTCCGAATATTACGAAACATCATTCACAATCTCTGATGGAGTCTACGGATCAACTTTTTTCATAGCTACGGGATTTCATGGATTACACGTAATTATTGGCTCCACATTCCTAATCGTATGCTTCCTACGCCAACTAAAGTATCACTTTACATCAAACCATCACTTTGGATTTGAAGCTGCTGCTTGATATTGACATTTCGTAGACGTAGTCTGACTATTCCTATACGTTTCCATTTATTGATGAGGATCCTATTCCTTTAGTATTAATTAGTACAGTTGACTTCCAATCAACCAGCTTCGGTACAACCCGAAAAGGAATAATAAACATAATACTTGCCTTACTCACCAATACACTCCTGTCCATACTACTTGTACTTATTGCGTTCTGATTACCCCAACTAAATACTTACACAGAAAAAGCAAGTCCTTACGAATGTGGATTTGATCCCATGGGATCTGCCCGCTTACCCTTTTCCATAAAATTCTTCTTAGTGGCCATTACATTTCTGCTATTTGACCTAGAAATTGCACTACTACTCCCCCTTCCCTGAGCCTCACAAACGAGCAAAGTACCCACTATGCTTATCACTGCTCTTCTACTAATCTCACTATTAGCCGCAAGTTTAGCCTATGAATGAACCCAAAAAGGACTAGAATGAACTGAATATGATAATTAGTTTAAACCAAAACAAATGATTTCGACTCATTAGACTATAGCTCACCCTATAATTATCAAATGTCCATACTTTACATCAATATTTTTCTAGCTTTTATCACATCACTTATAGGACTATTAGTATATCGATCCCACTTAATATCTTCCCTCCTGTGTCTAGAAGGTATAATACTATCCCTATTTATTATAATAACCGTAACAATCCTAAACAACCACTTTACACTAGCCAGTATGGTCCCTATTATCCTACTAGTATTCGCGGCCTGTGAAGCAGCACTAGGCCTATCTTTACTAGTAATAGTATCAAATACATACGGCACTGACTATGTACAAAACCTAAATCTCCTACAATGCTAAAAATCATTATTCCAACTGCTATACTTATACCAATAACATGACTATCAAAACCCAACATGATCTGAATTAACCCAACCTCCTACAGTCTACTAATTAGCCTCATTAGCCTCTCCTACTTAAATCAACTGGGCGATAATAGTCTAAACTTTTCATTATTATTTTTCTCAGACTCACTTTCCGCACCCTTACTAGTACTAACAACATGACTTCTACCACTTATACTCATAGCCAGCCAGTCACATCTATCAAAGGAAACCCTAGCCCGAAAAAAACTATATATTACAATACTCATCCTCCTGCAACTCCTCCTGATTATAACATTTACCGCTACAGAATTAATCATATTCTACATCCTATTTGAAGCCACATTAATCCCCACTCTAATCATTATCACCCGATGAGGCAGCCAAACAGAACGATTAAATGCCGGCTTATACTTCCTATTTTATACCCTAGTGGGCTCACTACCCCTCCTAGTCGCATTACTATATATTCAAAACACAATAGGAACCTTAAATTTCCTAATTATCCAATATTGAGCCAAACCAATCTCAACTACCTGATCCAACATCTTCCTTTGACTAGCATGCATGATAGCATTCATAGTAAAAATGCCCCTATATGGACTCCACCTCTGACTACCAAAAGCACATGTTGAAGCTCCTATTGCCGGCTCAATAGTACTTGCTGCCGTACTACTAAAACTAGGAGGATACGGAATAATGCGCATCACAATTTTGCTTAACCCCGCAACAAATCAAATAGCATATCCCTTCATAATGTTGTCCCTATGAGGAATAATCATAACAAGCTCTATCTGTCTACGTCAAACAGACCTAAAATCCCTAATCGCATACTCGTCCGTAAGTCACATGGCTCTGGTAATTGTAGCAGTACTAATCCAAACACCCTGAAGTTACATAGGAGCCACAGCCCTAATAATTGCCCATGGACTAACCTCATCAGCATTATTCTGTCTCGCAAACTCAAACTATGAACGAGTGCATAGCCGAACAATAATCCTAGCACGAGGCCTACAAACTATTCTCCCCCTAATAGCTGCCTGATGACTACTAGCTAGCCTCGCAAACCTAGCCTTACCACCCACAATCAACTTAATCGGAGAGCTATTCGTAGTAATAGCTTCCTTCTCATGATCCAACATAACCATCATCCTTATAGGTACAAACATTATTATCACAGCCCTATACTCCCTCTACATGCTCATCACAACCCAACGAGGTAAGTACACACACCATATCAAAAACATTTATCCATCATTCACACGAGAAAATGCCCTAATAACCCTGCATCTACTCCCACTTCTCCTCCTATCATTTAACCCCAAAATCGTACTAGGCCCCATTTACTGTAAATATAGTTTAACAAAAACACTAGATTGTGAATCTGATAATAGAAGTGCAAATCTTCTTATTTACCGAAAAAGCATGCAAGAACTGCTAATTCATGCTTCCACGTATAAAAACGTGGCTTTTTCAACTTTTATAGGATAGAAGTAATCCATTGGTCTTAGGAACCAAAAAATTGGTGCAACTCCAAATAAAAGTAATAAACCTATTTACTTTGTCCACACTAACTGCAATATTTATTCTACTTCTACCCATTATTATATCAAACACCCAGTTATATAAAAATAATCTATATCCCTATTATGTAAAAACCACAATCTCTTACGCCTTCACTATTAGCATAATCCCAACTATAATATTTATCTCTTCAGGACAAGAAACAGTCATCTCAAACTGACACTGACTATCGATCCAAACCCTCAAACTATCGCTAAGCTTCAAAATAGACTACTTCTCAATCGTCTTTATCCCCGTAGCACTTTTCGTTACATGATCAATTATGGAGTTCTCAATATGATATATACACTCAGACCCACACATCAATCGATTCTTCAAATATCTCCTCATATTTCTAATCACTATAATAATTCTAGTAACCGCCAACAACCTATTTCAACTGTTTATCGGCTGAGAAGGAGTGGGTATTATATCCTTCCTGCTAATCGGATGATGATACGGCCGAACAGACGCGAATACTGCTGCCCTACAAGCAATTCTCTACAACCGCATTGGAGATGTAGGCTTCATTACAGCCATAGCATGATTTCTTTCCAACCTAAACGCATGGGATCTCCAACAAATCTTTATTATCCAACATGAAAACCTAAACGTCCCACTATTAGGACTCCTACTAGCAGCCACAGGCAAATCCGCTCAATTCGGCCTACATCCATGACTACCATCAGCCATAGAGGGCCCAACTCCCGTCTCAGCCCTACTCCACTCAAGTACAATAGTTGTAGCTGGAGTCTTCTTATTAATCCGCTTCCACCCACTTATAGAACAAAACAAAACTATACAAACCCTCACTCTATGTTTAGGAGCCATCACTACTCTATTTACAGCCATCTGCGCCCTTACACAAAACGACATCAAAAAGATCGTTGCCTTCTCAACCTCTAGCCAACTAGGCCTAATAATCGTAACCATCGGAATCAACCAACCCCACCTCGCATTCCTACATATCTGCACACACGCATTCTTCAAAGCAATGCTATTCATATGCTCAGGATCAATCATCCACAGCCTAAATGACGAACAAGACATCCGAAAAATAGGCGGATTATATAAACCAATACCCTTCACCACTACTTCCCTCATCATTGGAAGCCTCGCATTAACAGGCATGCCTTTCCTAACAGGCTTTTACTCTAAAGACCTAATCATCGAGACAGCCAACACGTCGTATACCAACGCCTGAGCCCTATTAATTACTCTCATTGCAACATCCCTCACAGCCGCCTACAGTACTCGAATCATATTCTTTGCACTCCTAGGACAACCTCGATTCAACACCCTAAACCTAATCAATGAAAATAATACCCACCTCATTAACTCCATTAAACGTCTCTTAATTGGAAGCATCTTTGCAGGATATCTAATCTCTTATAACATTCCCCCAATAACTACTCCACAAATAACTATACCCCACTATCTGAAATTAACTGCCCTTGCCGTAACTATTACAGGCTTTATCCTGGCACTAGAACTCAACCTCGCGACCAAAAACTTAAAATTCAAATACCCATCAAATCTTTTTAAATTCTCTAACCTCTTAGGATACTTTCCAATCGTGATACACCGCCTCCCATCAACAATAAGTCTGACTATAAGCCAAAAATCCGCATCAATACTATTAGACATAATCTGACTAGAAAATGTATTACCAAAATCCATCTCCTACTTCCAGATAAAAATATCAACTGCCGTATCTAATCAGAAAGGACTAGTCAAACTCTACTTCCTATCCTTCATAATCACCCTAACCCTTAGCCTACTCTTACTTAATTTCCACGAGTAACCTCCATAATCACCAACACACCAATCAACAAGGACCAACCAGTAACAACTACTAGCCAAGTTCCATAACTATACAATGCTGCAATCCCCATGGCTTCTTCACTAAAAAAACCTGAGTCACCTGTATCATAAATCACCCAATCACCCGCACCATTGAACTTAAATACAACCTCAACCTCATCCTCCTTTAAAATATAACAGGCAGTTAACAACTCCGCTAACACCCCTGTAATAAATGCTCCTAGCACAGCCTTATTAGACGTCCACGCCTCAGGATAAGGCTCAGTAGCCATAGCAGTAGTATACCCAAACACTACAAGCATGCCTCCCAAATAAATTAAAAAAACTATTAAACCCAAAAACGACCCCCCAAAATTTAACACAATACCACAACCAACACCTCCAGCCACAATCAAACCAACCCCGCCGTAAATAGGAGAAGGCTTTGAAGAAAAACTTACAAAGCTCACTACAAAAACCGTACTTAAAATAAATACAATATATGTTATCATTATTCTTACATGGAATCTAACCATGACTAATGACATGAAAAACCATCGTTGTGTTTCAACTACAAGAACCTAATGACCAACATTCGAAAATCACACCCCCTTATTAAAATTATTAATCACTCATTTATTGATCTACCTGCCCCATCCAACATCTCAGCATGATGAAACTTCGGCTCCTTGCTAGGAGTCTGCCTAGTCCTACAAATCCTTACCGGCCTTTTCCTAGCCATACACTACACATCAGACACAACAACTGCCTTCTCATCAGTCACTCACATCTGCCGCGACGTCAACTATGGCTGAATTATCCGATACATACATGCTAACGGAGCTTCCATATTCTTTATTTGCCTATACATACACGTAGGACGAGGAATATACTACGGCTCCTACACCTTCTCAGAAACATGAAACATCGGAATTATACTATTATTTACAGTCATAGCCACAGCCTTCATAGGATACGTCCTACCATGAGGCCAAATATCCTTCTGAGGGGCAACCGTGATCACTAACCTCTTATCAGCAATCCCATACATCGGAACTAACCTAGTAGAATGAATCTGAGGGGGCTTCTCAGTAGATAAAGCCACCCTAACACGATTCTTTGCTTTCCACTTCATTCTTCCGTTCATCATCTCAGCCCTAGCAGCAGTCCACCTTCTATTTCTCCACGAAACAGGATCTAACAACCCATCAGGAATTTCATCCAACTCAGACAAAATCCCATTCCACCCATACTATACAATTAAGGACATCTTGGGCCTCTTAGTGCTTATTTTAACACTTATATTACTCGTTTTATTCTCACCAGACCTGTTAGGAGACCCAGACAACTACATCCCCGCCAACCCTCTAAATACCCCTCCCCATATTAAGCCCGAATGATATTTCCTATTCGCATACGCAATCCTCCGATCCATCCCTAACAAACTAGGAGGAGTCCTAGCCCTAGTACTCTCCATCCTAATTCTAGCAATCATTCCAATCTTCCACACCTCCAAACAACGAGGAATAATATTCCGACCACTAAGTCAATGCCTATTCTGACTCCTAGTAGCGGACCTCCTAACCCTAACATGAATTGGCGGCCAACCCGTAGAATATCCCTTTATTACTGTCGGCCAACTAGCCTCCATCCTATACTTCTCAACTCTCCTGATCCTAATACCTATCTCAGGCATCATTGAAAATCGCCTCCTCAAATGAAGAGTCTTTGTAGTATATAAAATACCCTGGTCTTGTAAACCAAAAAAGGAGAACACATACCCTCCCTAAGACTTCAAGGAAGAAGCAACAGCCCCACTATCAGCACCCAAAGCTGAAATTCTTTCTTAAACTATTCCTTGCTAGTACCAAAAACCAACTCTACAACTTCCATAATTCATATATTGCATATACCCATACTGTGCTTGCCCAGTATGTCTTTATTTACCACAAAAAAACAAGTAAAACCCCATATCACAATACAAACACACAATGCAAAACCAACCCATCAACCACTAACTTACATTCCTCACAAGCAGCGCAAGTATCCACCTACATAAGACATACTATGTACATCGTACATTACTGTAGTCCCCATGAATATTAAGCATGTACAGTAGTTTATATATATTACATAAGGCATACTATGTATATCGTGCATTAATTGCTAGTCCCCATGAATATTAAGCATGTACAGTAGTTTATATATATTACATAAGGCATACTATGTATATCGTGCATTAATTGCTAGTCCCCATGAATATTAAGCATGTACAGTAGTTTATATATATTACATAAGGCATACTATGTATATCGTGCATTAATTGCTAGTCCCCATGAATATTAAGCATGTACAGTAGTTTATATATATTACATAAGACATTATAGTGCTTGGTCGTGCATACATCTTGTTCTGGGATTATATCTCTATGGACCTCAACTATCCGAAAGAGCTTAATCACCTGGCCTCGAGAAACCAACAATCCTTGCTTGAAGTGTACCTCTTCTCGCTCCGGGCCCATTTTAATGTGGGGGTTTCTACAGTGAAACTATACCTGGCATCTGGTTCTTACTTCAGGGTCATAAAGATTCATGAATCCAATCCTTCATCTTTCTCAAATAGGACATCTCGATGGATTAATGACTAATCAGCCCATGATCACACATAACTGTGGTGTCATGCATTTGGTATCTTTTAATTTTTAGGGGTCGAACTTGCTATGACTCAGCTATGACCTAAAGGTCCCGACTCAGTCAAATATATTGTAGCTGGACTTATTCTCTATGCGGGGTCTCCACACGTACAACAGTCAAGGTGCTATTCAGTCAATGGTCACAGGACATATACCTAAATTCCTAACGTCTCACAGGACACGGCATGCGCGCACCCACGTATACGCGTACACGTACACACGTACACACGTACACACACGCGTACACGTACACACGTACACACGTACACACGTACACACGTACACACGTACACGTACACGTACACGTACACGTACACGTACACGTACACGTACACGTACACGTACACGTACACGTACACGTACACGTACACGTACACGTACACGTACACGTACACGTACACGTACACGTACACGTACACGTACACGTACACGTACACGTACACGTACACGTACACGTACACGTACACGTACACGTACACGTACACGTACACGTACACGTACACACGTACACGTACACGTACACGTACACGTACACGTACACGTACACACGTACACACGTACACACGTACACACGTACACACGTACACACGTACACACGTACACACGTACACACGTACACACGTATACACGTATACACGTATACACGTACACACGTACACACACACGTACACGTACACGTACACACGTACACACGTACACACGTACACACGTACACACGTACACACGTACACACGTACACACGTACACACGTACACACGTACACACGTATACACGTATACACGTATACACGTATACACGTATACACGTATACACGTATACACGTATACACGTATACACGTATACACGTATACACGTATACACGTATACACGTATACACGTATACACGTATACACGTATACACGTATACACGTATACACGTACACACGTACACGTATACACGTATACACGTATACACGTATACACGTATACACGTATACACGTATACACGTATACACGTATACACGTATACACGTATACACGTATACACGTATACACGTATACACGTATACACGTATACACGTATACACGTATACACACACAAACATTTTGATTTAGTAAACAACTAGCTTAATCAAACCCCCCTTACCCCCCGTTAACCTTATTTATAATAATACGTGCCTATTTCTGTCTTGCCAAACCCCAAAAACAAGACTAGACCGTACCTAAACATAAGGCCTAAGAAAACGCTTATCAAGCTTTACCAATCCCCTATCACTACTAACTATTAATACTAAATCATAGCTCTGTTTGCAGATATCTATAGATACGCCAACCGATCTCTAATTCGTCCCTATCGAACAATACCTCGCATACCCAAACTAATCCCACACAGTTAATGTAGCTTAAATATACAAAGCAAGGCACGGAAAATGCTTTGTATATTTAAGCTACATTAACTGTGTGGGATTAGTTTGGGTATGCGAGGTATTGTA